GACCGGGGCCTTTTATCATGACTTCGGCTCGTTGCATACCTTGATCCACTACCGTCCGAATAGCATTTCCTGCTGCGGTTTGTGCCGCAAAGGGTGTCCCTCTTCTTGTACCCTTGAATCCACAAGTACCGGCGGAGGACCAAGAAATTACCCGGCCTCGTACATCTGTAACAGTCACAATGGTATTGTTGAAACTTGCTTGAACATGAATAACCCCTTTTGGTATTCTACGCGCATTCTTACGTAAACCAATACGCCCATTCCTACGTGAACCGATTCTGGGTGCGGGTTTTGCCATATTTTATCGTCTCATAAATATAAGTCATAGGTATATGGATATATCCATTTCATGCCAAAACGGATCTTTTCCGCTTTTTTTTATTTGTATATTGGGTCCCTTAGGGAGTCTCTTTTATTTTATAAAGATTATCCTTGTCTTTGTTTATGTCTCAGGTTGGAACAAATTACTATAATTCGTCCCCGTCTACGGATCAGTCTACATTTTTCACAAATTTTACGAATGGAGGCCCTTATTTTCATATTTGTCATTCCTTAACTGAATTTCAAATTTACTTATTTGAAGAAAATTAGTTTCTGGAAATTTGAAACTTTCGGATTGTATCCCTCCGAAAGGAATATTGAAGTTGAAAAAAAAAACCACCTAATCGTTTGAATCCTTGTTTCGGAGTCTAGAAACTATACGCCCTTTGGTTGAATCATAATGACTTCTTTCAATTTTTACTCTATCTTCCGTTGGTATACGTATAAAACTACGTTGAATCCTTCCTGAACCATAACCTAGAATCCGATCTTCATTATCTAAATGAATCCGAAGCATACCATTCGGAAGTGATTCAGGAATTAAACTTTCATGAATCCAGTTTTCTTTTTTCATTCGCGGTAAAACCTCCTTGAAGTATTAACTAATGTAAGAGGAGAGTGAGAATAGAAACCCGTTCTTTATCTTTTTTTTTCACAAATAGTAAAGTTCCATATCTTAATTTGGATATAGGAAAGCTTACCATATATAACACAAAATTTCTCCGCCGATTCCTTCTAGTCGGGCCTCTCGGTCCGTCATTATACCCCGAGAGGTAGAAAGAATTACAATCCCCATCCCACCTAAAATTCTAGGAATTCGTTGATAACTAGAATAGATTCGTAGACCGGGTCGACTGATCCGTTTTAAATTTAAAACAGTTTTACATGGACCTTTCCTATTCCTTCTATGCCGTAGGGTTAAAACCAAAAAATATTTGTTGTTTTCCTGATGTTTCCTCACATTTTCAATAAAACCTTCTCTTAACAGTATTTTAACAAGGTTTTCGGTGATGTTAGTAGATGGTATTCGAACTGTTCCTTTTCTATTCATGTCGGCATTGCGTATAGAAGTTATTATATCAGCAATAGTGTCTTTACCCATGATAAATAAAAATTATTGTTACCCCCGAACTTTGATATAATCAACATGCTTTTTTCTTTCTATTTTATGAATCGTTAAAGATATATGCGTGAGACAAATTTACTAATTAATCTAGTTTACTCTATTCATATTTTATTCAAATGCTATAATAGCATTAGAGTCTCCGTTTTATTAGACTTATAATACTTCAGGTGCTAATGAAACTATTTTAGTGAAATTTAACTGTCTCAATTCCCGTGCGATCGCACCAAAAATTCTAGTTCCTTTTGGATTTCCTTCTTGATCAATAACAACCGCAGCATTGTCATCATATCGTAGTATCATACCGTTGTCACGTTTGAGTTCTTTACAAGTACGTACAATTACAGCTCTGATCACTTCGGATTTTTCTAGAGGTGTATTTGGTATTGCTTCCTTGATTACAGCAACAATAACGTCACCAATATGAGCATATCGTCGATTACTAGCTCCTATGATTCGAATACACATTAATTGTCGGGCCCCGCTGTTATCCGCTACATTTAAGTGGGTTTGAGGTTGAATCATATCATTTTTTTTTATTTGCTCTTTCACTGCGAAGGGGCTAAGTAAAAAAAGAAATATTGTTTGTCCAAAACAAAAAAAAAAAAGAAACCTATAATTTTGTTTTTTTTTTCATTCAAAAGATTTCTTTTCTTTGGTTATACATTCTTATCCCGAAATAATGAATTGCGTTCGTATAGGCATTTTGGATGCCGCTATTGAAATAGCCTTTCTGGCTACATTTTCTGCTACTCCACCCATTTCATAAAGTATTCTACCCGGTTTAACGATAGCTACCCAATATTCGGGAGATCCTTTACCGGAACCCATACGCGTTTCCGCGGGTCTTACTGTAACAGGTTTGTCTGGAAATATACGTACCCATATTTTTCCGCCGCGGCGTACGTTTCGTGTCATTGCTCGCCGCCCTGCTTCTATTTGTCTAGACGTGATCCACGCGGGTTCAAGTGCCTGAAGAGCATATCTACCAAAGCAAATACGATTACCTCGATAAGATATTCCTTTCATTCTTCCTCTATGTTGTTTACGGAATCTGGCTCTTTTGGGGTTATAGTTGATGGTTCTTTTTCAATTTCAATTCCATCTCTACTACAGAACCGGACATGAGAGTTTCTTCTCATCCAGCTCCTCGCGAATGAAAAATAACAATTATAACATGGTATACATGTATTTAATGAATAATATACTGAATCGTGGGAGTCTTTGAGATTTTATCTAATATCTAATCTATTAGAAATTTGTATATCTTGTTTTGATAGTTTATATAAAAAAAACTAAACATGTATTCAATTTTTATTTATTTATAGTTATAGATAATTATTTATAGTTATAGATAATTATTTTATAGATTAGTTAGAGATAATAATAATAGAATTTCGTTTTATTATAACGAGTATTTATTTTGTTTTGTCTTTTTTATTATCATATTATATTGGATCTATCAAAATTTAGAAATCCAATAAAATAAAAACTTTCGCGGGCGAATATTTACTCTTTCCATATCTATTTCAGTTGTAGGGTTATCCTATGACATGGCCTCTCAGAATAAAAGTGGATTGGTCCGGGGTTCGTTTCGCCATCCTACCCAATGAATTATTAGGATTCGTTTTCAATAGAATCTTCTGCATCCACGGGTTCCGTCGTTCCCATCGCTTCGCGATTAATGGTTAGGCCTGAATTCTACAGCGGAGCTCCTAATGAAAATGAAATGTGTTATTGAGTCAATTTTCTCAGTCTTTGTGGACCCGGGGCTCTTGACTTTTTTTGTTCTATGAACAAATTCATCGAATTATAGATCAATCAAATTAGTATTGATGCTTTATTACGCTATCCTTTATAAGATCGCTCAGAGACCTTACATATTGGAATCATATAGCATTAGTATTCTTTTTCTCTCTTTCTCTCACCCTTCCATTTATCTGCATTCTTTTTGTTATTGCTTCACAACTTAAAATCAGATTGGTTTTTCTTTTTTTTGCTTGTTTATGCAAACAAAAATTCAGTTGCTACAATGATATGATCAATATATCATATCGTGACTAGTTCTTTAGATCCAGATAATATGAAGCGGTGAGTTGGTTATTAGTTCGATAGTTATTAGTTCATACTATGGGCCAGTCCGTTTTTTTGACTACTAACCCTACAAAAACCAACGAGTCACACACTAAGCATAGCAATTATATCAATATAAAAAAATGAATTGAATTTTTATTCAACCTTATAGAATTGCCCATTTTTTTTTTTTTATTTAACAGAAAAAGAATGAAAGAGTTTGTCATTTTTTGCTTTTTTATTTCCGATAGAACGTAAAGACAAGTCAAATAAAGGCTTAGGCTTCCTCGTCTACAAATATCCAAATTTTGATGCCTAATACCCCATAGATAGTTCCAACTGCATAGGAACAATAATCAATTTTAGCTCGAATGGTTTGTAGAGGAACTCTACCCTCTCTGATCCATTCGACACGCGCAATCTCTTTTCCGTCGATACGTCCTGCAATTTGTACTTGAATTCCTTTTGTACCTGCTTGTTCAGTTAATTCAATAGCCTTTTTCATTGCTTTTCGAAATGAAACCCTATTCTTTAATTGTCCGGCTATAAATTCGGCGAGAATATTAGGGTGTCCATAAGGGTTTGTAATTCTTGTAAGAGCAATGTTGAGTTTTCGGTTTACACAATTAATTTCTTTTTGTACATCTATCTGCAATTCTTCGATTCTTCGAGGCCCACCTTTACCTTCTAGTAATAATTTTGGGAATCCCATATAGATTATGACCTGAATCAAATCGATTCTTTTTTGAATCTTTATGCATGCAATTCCCTCAACACCAGAGGATATTTGAATATTTTTTTGTACATAATTCTTGATCCAATCTCGGATTTTTTGATCTTCTTGTAGCCCTTCGGAATAATTTTGTGGTTGTGCAAACCAAAGAGAATGATGACCTTGGGTTGCACCAAGTCTGAAACCAAGTGGATTTATTTTTTGTCCCATAATCTCCCAATACTATATATATCATGACACGTCATATCCGTGTACTTACTTATTTTTATTTCTCCATACGTTGCCTTTGAAGTATAATATGGCGTATTTGGCTCCTTTATACTTCCTTTTTTATACTTCCTTTACAGATATATCTTTTAATCCAATAGTTATATGAAAAACGGGTCTTTTTATCGGATAACTGCGCCCTCGAGCTCGAGGTTTTAATTTTTTCACAGTAGTACCCCTTCACGACTTCCGCTTTGCTAATGATTAAACTTGCTTCGTTTAAACCGACATTGTGAATAGCATTTGTTGCTGCAGAATAAACCAATTTTAAAATTGGATAACTCACTCGATAAGGCATAAGTTCGAGTCTCATACGTCTTTCTTCGTATAAACGTCCACAAATCTGATCAATTTCAATTACTCTTTCTGCTTTATTAGCAGACATACATATATGTTTACTTAAAGCGCATATATATTTCGGTATATGGATTCTTCTTTATCATAAGATTTGCCTCTCGCTAATAAACAATAAGCATCTATATT